TTTTAGCATTTCTTACTTTATTCTTTATTATCCTTTATTTTCTATTTTATTAAAAATAAAGTATCAACAATAGCTATATTCTCCCTTCAAATAAGAATACTATCACTTGAGTTTTATGAATATGAAGAAAGACAAAAGCCCCTTATCGGATTTGAACCGATGACTTACGCCTTACCATGGCCTTACTCTACCACTGAGTTAAAGGGGCTCGTTTAATTCCTGAATTAGCGACTAGGCAGATAAGATATACCGATCTATGGAAATATATTATATATCTAAATATCATATCTAACCTATATATTATATATCTAATCTATATATAGTAAATATATTAATCATAGTAAATATATTAATAGTAAATATATTCAATTTCTTATTTTTATAAGTGTATAAGTGTACAAAGTAGATTCATAGTAGCTCATTCATAAACGAAAAACTGGGTTTACCTAGTGAGTATAGGTTAAACTAGTGAATATAAGAAAAAAAAATGTTTTATTTGAAAGATCAATGCAATGAATTCTTTCAAGACCTAACCTAATTCAATTGATGACCACCATCATAACAAAATTCATTTGATTGATAGATCTACCTACGAATTTGACCTGGACCTAAGATATTTCATCGAATCACTGATGAAAAGATTTGAGTTGTCACCCGAACCAAATTCTTAAACAAAAAGTTGATAACTTGTTTATGTTTATCCCCCTTCCCAGATTTCCAGATTTATCATTTCATTTGTTAATTTTCTGGTTAAGTCTGAGATAAAGATATGCCTATCTATCTTAATAATGAGTGAATCAATCAATGACTAAAAGAGGGCGAAATGGTATTTCGCCCTCTTTGCTGGTTTGGCTTTCTGACAAACAGACCAATCATTCCCTGAAAGTATTTTTCGAATCTAGTCATACAATTTCGTTATATTGACAATTTCAAAAAACTCTTCATACTATGAGCATAGTATGCTGACAGTCAGGCAAATGTGCCCCCATCGTCTAGTGGTTCAGGACATCTCTCTTTCAAGGAGGCAGCGGGGATTCGACTTCCCCTGGGGGTAGGGTATTAGGAAAGGAAGTTGATAATTAATTATTAATAAGTCTGGAATGGATTCTTCCTGGGTCGATGCCCGAGCGGTTAATGGGGACGGACTGTAAATTCGTTGGCAATATGTCTACGCTGGTTCAAATCCAGCTCGGCCCAATAATTCACTGATCCGCAATGAAATGATATAACCCCTTTCTTCTCTCGAAATGCCTGATAGAGAAAAAAATACAAATTTCTGCTCTATTTGTTATTTATTTGATTTGCTTTATTTTTTCCCACAAATTATGATCTTGCTAATGATCTAGATTCATATCAGGATTTATAAGTATACAGTCTAAGAAAAAGAGTAATGTAAAGAAAGAAAGACTCATTTTTCAGTGAAAGATTTATTATCAATCGATTTGAATTTGAAATAACAAAAAAAGATGACTAGTAATCCATGCTCTTATTACTAAAATTACTAAATTAGTAAAGTGTATATCCATGGAAATATCAATATATCACCCGCCCTCTCTTACAATGCGTCGATTCCAATTTAGAATTTAAATAGAAAGAAAGGGTTTGAATAAAATCATAAGAATATGTATGCTGTACACTTTATTTCATTTGTCTGGGATTGTAGTTCAATTGGTCAGAGCACCGCCCTGTCAAGGCGGAAGCTGCGGGTTCGAGCCCCGTCAGTCCCGACGGATCCAAATCAATAATCCAATAACAAAATACATCAATTCATCTCTCCATTTTTTGTGAAAGAGGAGACAAATAAATAATATAACTTCCTTCTCAAAACGTTATATTCAGGATTCCAAGAGATATTGTACTGAATTTGGCTTTTTTTTTGATTCCTTCCATCCATGTATGTAATGAAATTGAATAGAGAACCATATCTTTCTCTGTAGCACATACACAAATGGAATTTGTACGATAGAAAATGAATTTAATTGCTTTTTTGATAGAATCTTTTTAATCTGACAAGTATCTTCTCTTTGTTTTTCTCCGATTTTGTATAACCTCAATTAAAAATTTGAATTTGAAACAATCTATCTTATTCAAATTGCACACTGAAGTTTTGATATATTATATGCATCCCATTCCTAATCCAAGGAAAGAGGATATTAATACAATAAAAAATAAAGATCAAATAAGGATCCTACCTCTCTAAGTCTAAGAGAAGGAATGAATAATCTCTTTTTTATAAGGTAAGGTTTTATGCCGAAGAAACAACAAACTCTATAAAATAAAAAAGTTAATTTGGTAGAATATTAGATCTTTTTTTAATGGGAACTTTTCTTTATCACATTTTTTGTTTTCCAATCCAATAAGATTAGATCAGTAAAAAGGAGTTTAGAACTTAATGACTTTTTCTCGATTTCGTTATTTCACTTCTATTCTTTTTTGGGGTTTGTTTGTAACAAATATAAGTGTAAGGGCGATTAGATAATACTTCGTCAATTGATTGTACAAAAAAGGCAATAGTTTTCTTATTTATAGAAAAGTTATAGAAAAGAAAGAACGTCAAAAATCATAAAAAAAAAAGAAAGTAAAGAACTTCTCAATTGGGTCAAGAATCCTTTTTTGGATTTTGTATGGATAAATAATCTTTCTATGTTATACTATTCAATTCTCGACGATGAATCGATTTGATAACTCAGATATTGTTATTCATAATATTGCTCCCATTCGATATCATTGAGATGAAATCTAATCTATCCCATTGAATTTCGAGGGGAAAGATTTATCATCTCTATGGGATTAAATCCCAAGTTATTGCGAAATAAAGAAAAACGAAAGGATGAGATTATGGAAGTAAATATTCTCGCATTTATTGCTACTGCACTCTTCATTCTAGTTCCTACTGCTTTTTTGCTTATAATATACGTAAAAACTGTTAGTCAAAGTGATTAATTTGAATCAAATTTGACTTCTTAGTTCTTATAAATGATTGCAGAAAAAAATGAAAGGGATTCTAATTTCGTGGCTTAGATGAAATGGGTGGACTAGAATCCGTAGTATTCTATGAGATAGATAGTATGTTAGAAAGAACTATATAGTTCTTTCTAACATACTATCTATCTTTATGACTCCCGGCATCTACCGAAAGAAAAAAATGGTCCGGGCATAGAAAATCAAGAAATCTTTTTTTTTTTTTTTCTTTTTCCATTTCGAAATGGAAAAAGAAAGTAATGGATTGAGTTGAGTAGTTGACAAATCATCCAAAGAAAGGAACTCTATAAAAACTTTTTTAAGTTTCGACGAAAAATATTAGTAACCCCTACCGATTTTTAACCTTTGAATCGTGATATGAAATGAGTCAAGAAAGTATAACATAAAGGAAATTTCTAAAATAGAAAAAATACTAAACTAAGCACTAAGTGCGCAATATGTGACTTGTTCAAAAAACTATATTAGTATGCATATACTATCTCGTTGGAGAACCACTATGCTTATCTTATTTCCCATAGAAAATTCATTTAATTTAATAACTTAACTAATACAATAACTACTAACTTTTCTCTTTGAAAAGGAAAGAGTCAAACCCAAACAAATAAAAAAGGAAAGGGGGAAGCCCTTTTCCTCATTTGTCCATACATAACTCTGGTAAGAGCCAATCTTTCAAAATTGAAAATTTAGGAAGAATTCAATTCGTTTGGAATAAATTTCCTATTTTTTTCTTTTTAGTTTCGAAATAGGAACATGGGAATCATTGAAATATTTGTTTAATTATGATTAACTAATCATAATTAAAAGGGAATTACTCATATATTCTACATAGAATACATTACTCGACTAGAATCCAATAAAATTTGTAAATGAAGATATATTGAATTCAATTTCAAATTGAAATAGTAAAATGAAAAAGTCTTTGCAGAACGATCTAAATTAATATAGTTTGATTTATCAACTCAATTAATAAGTAGTACCTCTAGAGTCCACTTCTTCCCCATACTACGAGTGAAAGGGAAAATGTAAAGACTACCATTAAAGCAGCCCAAGCGAGACTTACTATATCCATATAAATTATGTCTCCTAGCTCTATGAAGGAATTTTTCCATTATTGTTCAATAATAATAATAGAATGACTGGCGCAGAGTCAAAAAAGGTTTTGCCCACTACCTTTGATGAAACAACCGCAAAAATCCAATTAAAATGCATTTTTTAATTATAAATAGAAGAACTACTTATATGATTGCTAGTAAAATCGGGAAAGATTGAGCACAAACAAAATACGTAAGGACACCCTTGGAATTGGAAGTCTCAAGAAAATTTTTATAAGATGTAAGAATAATAAGACCTACTCTTTATTTTCTTGCTCTTCATTAAGTCAAAAGTATGAAAATTAGGTCTTACCTAAAATAAAAGAAAGAATTTTTTTTTTACTATATTTTCTATATTTGATATGTATTTGTACGTTATATAAAAATTGAAAAATAGAAAACTAAAAATATATTGAATTGAAAAATGAATAGTTATAACTACTAGCCCATTCCCCATTCAATCGGTATTAGATTGATTGAATTCCTGAGTACTCAGGAATTTGCATAAGGTTCTATCCAAAGCGCCTTCCGCCCTTTCCATACCTACGAATTGATTCCCTGTAGCGCTAGCCAATCTAATTCAAGATCTAATCAGTAGACAGTACATTAGTCGTGTAAGGACTATTATATGAAGGATTTATCGATTCGATTCCTTTTTACTATTTATTACTACTAGAAATTATCCTTGAATCCTAGATGCAAGAATTTACAGTACTTTAGAGAACATAACCTTCCGATGTTTTGAATCACAGAAGTATCAAGAGTCCTTTTCCTTTGCGTGCTTCTGTTGGGGACAAATTGGACAAGTTATATGAACAAAATGGAATAAGGTATTTCGCGTCTTTTGTTGATCAGGCGACACCCGGATTTGAACTGGGGAAAAAGGATTTGCAGTCCCCCGCCTTACCACTCGGCCATGCCGCCAAG